TTGATTCATAGGGTCTCAACAAGAGAATTCCTATTAAAAAAAAAAGATAGGGAAGAGAAGATTCAAGAGGCCTGTCACGATTAACATAAAGAAAGATGGACGAGCCAACTTGAGATTTTATTTCTTGGCATTATCATCACAAAGAAGAGATTCCGGATTTTTCTTACTTCGTATCTTTGGGTCAAATCGAGTCAAGCGGCTAAGCCACAAGAAGTTTTAAACTCGCTATTCCATATCCGTTGAAACCAGTATTTGTGTGTTACGGCTTGAGCCGTACGAGATGAAATTCTCATATACGGCTCTCAGAGGGGGAGTCTTTCTTGGGTTACCTATCTCAATAAAGTATATGATTGGTTCGAGGAACGTCTCGAGATTCAAGCGATTGCAGATGATATAACTAGTAAATATGTTCCTCCTCATGTCAACATATTTTATTGTCTAGGGGGGATTACACTTACTTGTTTTTTAGTACAAGTAGCTACGGGTTTTGCTATGACCTTTTACTATCGTCCAACTGTTACAGAGGCTTTTTCCTCTGTTCAATACATAATGACTGAGGCCAACTTTGGTTGGTTAATTCGATCAGTTCATCGATGGTCAGCAAGTATGATGGTTCTAATGATGATCTTGCACGTATTTCGTGTGTATCTTACGGGTGGGTTTAAAAAACCCCGCGAATTAACTTGGGTTACAGGGGTGGTTCTGGCTGTATTGACCGCATCTTTTGGCGTAACTGGTTATTCCTTACCTCGGGACCAAATTGGCTATTGGGCAGTAAAAATTGTAACAGGCGTGCCTGAAGCTATTCCTATAATAGGATCGCCTTTGGTAGAATTATTACGTGGAAGTGCTAGTGTGGGCCAATCCACTTTGACTCGTTTTTATAGTTTACATACTTTTGTATTGCCTCTTCTTACTGCCGTATTTATGTTAATGCATTTTCTAATGATACGTAAGCAAGGTATTTCGGGTCCTTTATAGAGAAGGCAGATCATAGATATTTGTAATTTATCATATCGGGGAGGAACAAGAGTCTTTCATTGCTACAAATATGGATTATTTAAAAATAAGGCATGTTATTTGGATACTTCTATTCAACTCTGAAGTATTGTTTATTTGATACGAATCGAATAGTTGAAGTATATTTTCCTAAAAGAGGATGGATTATGGGAGTGTGTGACTTGAACTATTGATTGGCCCATGCGGATATATGATTTTATCCGCCACGTTGGAATTCACAACCCAATGTGTCTCCGCATCCAACCATCACGTCAGTCCATTTATGTAGCATAGGATAGGCCGGTTCGCTTGAGGAGAATATTTTCTATGATCATACCCGAATCATGTCATGCATGAACAGGCTCCGTAAGATCCCTAGAATAAGCGATGTGGAATGATCCAATGTTCTATTTATTCCACTTTGTTTGATTTTTCTTTTTTTTTTTTTAGTCATTTTATTATAATTAATTGATAGTATTAGTATTTCGTATTAATTTGATAGTAATCTTAGTAAGTTTTTTATAGTATGTAGATGCATTCATTTCCTCTGCATCGACCCTGATCTATGATACTATCGGAGTGAAATAAGGGATCTAAGGAAGAACAGGGGCTAGACTTTATTAGTAACAAGTAAAAACTTTGTATTTTTGTATGTAATAAAATCGAGATGTTGTGGGGATAAATACCAACCAAAAGACATGAGACAATCCAAAAAGCACTTGATCATGATCGAATTTGTAAGCCTACTTGGATATTGAGCATTTCCTTGTTGCCAGAACTGAATTCTTTGCAATGAATCGTTGCAACTCGGGTAAATGGAATTTGATAAATCTTTTATTACATAGAGTCATTCTATATGTAGATATGTATGAAATATAGATCTTCTATGGATCTATTTCTGTAATTCTTTTGATTCTTGCTCGAGCCGGATGATAAAAAATTATCATGTCCGGTTCCTTTGGGGGATGGATCCACAAGGATTCACCTATCCAAATAACAAAGAAACCTGATTTGAATGATCCTGTATTAAGAGCTAAATTGGCTAAAGGGATGGGACATAATTATTATGGAGAACCTGCATGGCCCAATGATCTTTTATATATTTTTCCAGTAGTAATTCTAGGCACTATTGCATGTAATGTGGGCTTAGCAGTTCTAGAGCCGTCAATGATCGGTGAACCGGCGGATCCGTTTGCAACTCCGTTGGAAATATTACCCGAATGGTACTTCTTTCCCGTATTTCAAATACTTCGCACAGTACCCAATAAGTTATTGGGTGTTCTTTTAATGGTTTCAGTACCAATAGGATTATTGACAGTACCTTTTTTGGAGAATGTCAATAAATTCCAAAATCCATTTCGTCGTCCAGTAGCTACAACAGTCTTTTTGATCGGTACCGCAGTAGCTCTTTGGTTAGGTATCGGAGCAACTTTACCTATTGAGAAATCCCTAACTTTAGGTCTTTTTCAAATTGATTCAACCGTGAAATACCACGACATAGGTATCTAAGGAAGATCCCCTTGTGGATCTTCCTTAGATACATCAATCTTATTATGATCTATTCTGCAAATATATGGACCGTGTCGGAGATTAAAAACTCATTCTATTCTTTTTTATTTCTAAAAATGACAAAATTCCAATGGATTTAAAATGAAAACTTTTTCTTAGGTAAATTGATTGCAAAATGCTTCTGTAGAGTACCCAATATCTGTTTTACATCTTCTATGCGAAAATATTCCATTTTCATAAGATCTTCTTGGCTGTGACTCAAAAGGTCCAATAATGTATGTATATTGGACCTTTTGAGACAATTATAGGTCCTGGAAGACAATTCTGATTGGTCAATAAAAATACATGTCAATGGAATTCCTTTTTTGTTTTTATTGAGATTAGTGAATCTGTCTTGAAAGGAAAAGGGTAGATTCCATCTGTTTTCATTTTCCTCGAAATTCATGTCCTCTTCCTCTGCATGTAGAAAAGGAATCAATAAATCAATCAAATTACGAGAAGCTTCATAAAGTGCTTCTTTAGGAGTTAAACTTCCATTCGTCCATATTTCTAGAAAGAGTATCTCTTGTTTTTCATTCCCATTCCCATAAGAATGAATACTATGATTCGCATTTCGAACAGGCATGGATACAATATCTATAGGATAACTTCCATCGTGAGAGTCGTTTGTGGATTTCATACGATATCCGCGATCTCTCTTGATTTGTAATTCAATACACAAATCAATTGGTTCTATCAGGTTAGCTATATGCTGTGTCGTGTCAACTATTTCTACAGAAGGCGGTGAGATGATATCTTGGGCTGTTATGTATTTGGGACCCCTGACGCAAATGGATGCGTCCCTAACTCCATAGAGATTACTTCTCAGTACAATCTCTTTCAAATTTATTAAAATCTCATGTACTGATTCTTCAATACCTGCTATCGTAGAATATTCATGCAGCACATTTTCAGATGTTGCACGTGTGATACATGTTCCTTCTATTTCTCCAAGTAAAGCCCTTCGCACGGCAATACCTATGGTATCGGCTTGACCTTTCATAAGCGGGGACAGAACGAAACGACCATAATAAAGACGCTTGCTGTCTACTCTGGATTCAACACATTTCCACTGTAGTGTTCGAGTGGATACTGCTACTTCTTCTCGAACCATACTATTATTTTTCTTTTATTTATGATTATTGGATCAGATCATTGAATCATTTATTTCTCTTGGAATCTCTTTAATTCTTATTTCTACACACGTCTTTTTTTAGGGGGGCGACATCCATTATGCGGCATGGGTGTTACATCACGTACGAAACTTAATAGCATCCCATTTCTACGAATGGCTCGTAATGCCGCATCTCTTCCGAGACCTGGACCCTTTATCATAACTTCTGCTCGTTGCATACCCTGATCAACTAATGTACGAATAGCATTAAATGCCGCGGCTTGAGCAGCATAGGGTGTTCCTTTTCTTGTGCCTCTGAATCCAGAGGTACCTGCGGAAGCCCAAGAAACTACCCGACCTCGTACGTCTGTAACAGTTACAATAGTATTGTTGAAACTCGCTTGAACATGAATAACTCCTTTTGGTATTCTACGTTCATTCTTATTTGAACCAATGCGTGCATTCTTACGTAAACCAATTTTTGCTATAGGTTTTGTCATATTTTATTATATCATATTCATAAGAATAAAATAAAAAGAAAGAAGAATCAGAAATCTACAGAAAGATACGGGGGATATCCATTTCATACATTTCATATGAAAACGAATCCATTCTTCTTTCTTTTTACATGTACATGGGTTTTTCTTTTAAAAAGTTCTTGATTTAGAACTTGAGAAGGATTACCCCTGTCTCTGTTTATGTCTCGGATTGGAACAAATGACTATAATTCGCCCCCGCCTACGAATCAAGCGACATTTTTCACAAATTTTACGAACAGAAGCCCTTATTTTCATATTTAGAATTCCTTACCTTCATTCTGAATCTATTTTTTTGGAAACAAAAATCAGTTTATTGCATTTTTTAACTTCGAATTATATCCCTACGAAAAGGATGTTTAAAAGAATGATCTAATAAGAATGATCTAATCGTTCGAATCTTTTTTGCGAAGTCTATAAATTATACGTCCCCTGGTTGAATCATAACGACTCATTTCTATTTTGACTCTATCTCCGGGTAGTATACGTATAAAACTGCGCCGGATTCTCCCTGAAATATAACCTAGAATTAGATCTTCATTATCTAACCGAACTCGGAACATACCGTTGGGAAGTGATTCAGTAATTAAACCCTCATGAATCAATTTTTGTTCTTTCATTCCAGGGAACCCCCTTTAAGTATCAACTAATAGAGGAAGAGTTCTATAATTCACTTCTCTTCTCTATTTTACAAATAGTAAGTTCGAGAGAAAATTAGGGTACCCGAGGAGAATCACCATATATAACACAAAATTTCTCCTCCAATTTTTTCTAGTCGAGCTTCTCGATCTGTCATTATACCTCGAGAAGTAGAAAGAATTACAATTCCCATTCCACCTAAAATCTTAGGAATTCGTTGATAGTTGGAATAGATTCGTAGACCAGGTCGGCTGATACGCTTTAAAATTATTTTATTACCTTTCCTAGTCTTTCTATGTCGTAAGGTTGAAACCAAGAAATTTTTTTGACTTTCTTGATGTTTTCGAACGTTTTCAATAAAACCTTCTCGTAAAAGTATTTTCACAATGTTTTTAGTGATATTAGTAGATACTATTTGAACTCTTCCCTTTTGATCCATGTCAGCATTTCTTATAGAAGTTATTATATCGGCAATAATGTCCCTACCCATGACGAACTATAGTTATTGGTGCCTCCTCATTTTGATATAATCAACATGCTTCTTTTTTGTTTTATTTTTTATTGAATTTTTTTTTGAAATTATTCAATTCTAAAAAATTATTAGAAATTTAAAGTATATGCATGAGACACAATCTATTCATCGGATCTATTTCAGATATTTGAATATTCTATTCTATATATATATATTCTATTTCTATATATAGATAATATAGATATATAGATAGGATATAGCCTATTTTCATCTATAATACTTCGGGTGCTAATGAAACTATTTTAGTAAAATTCAACTGTCTCAATTCCCGAGCAATCGCACCAAAAATTCGAGTTCCTTTTGGATTTCCTTCTTGATCAATGATAACCGCTGCATTGTCATCATATCGTATTATCATGCCGTTGTCACGTTTGAGTTCTTTACACGTGCGCACAATCACAGCTCTAATTATTTCTGATCTTTCTAGAGGCATGTTGGGCACTGCTTCTTTGATTACAGCAACAATAACATCGCCAATATGAGCATATCGGTGATTACCAGTTCCTATGATTCGAATACACATCAATTCTTGAGCTCCACTGTTATCCGCTACATTCAAAAGGGTCTGAGGTTGAATCATATCATTTTTATTTGAATCTCTTATTTCAATGCAAGGGATAAGGGAAAAAAGAAATATTGTCTGTCCAGAGATAAATAAATCCGTGGTTGTTTTTTCATTCTCAATACTCCTTTTTCTTTTACTTTTGTTTACCTATCCTGAAATAACAAATTGAGTTCGTATAGGCATTTTGCATGCAGCTATTTCCATAGCAGCTTTGGCTACAGTTTCTGATACTCCACTCATTTCATAAAGTATTCGGCCCGGTTTAACAACGGATACCCAATATTCGGGGGATCCCTTGCCCGAACCCATACGTGTTTCTGTAGGTCTTACAGTAACAGGTTTGTCGGGAAAGATACGTACCCATATCTTTCCACCACGACGCGCATATCGTGTCATTGCTCTTCGCCCTGCTTCTATTTGTCTAGCTGTGATCCAAGCAGGTTCAAGTGCCTGAAGAGCATATCTGCCAAAACAAATATGATTGCCTCGACAAGATATTCCCTTCATTCTACCTCTATGTTGTTTACGAAATCTGGTTCTTTTGGGGTTATAGTTGATGGTTGTTTCTGAATTCCATCTCTACTGCAGAGCCGGACATGAGAGTTTCTTCTCATCCAGCTCCTCGCGAATGAAAATGATTCAATAATATTACATATATACATGTATTTCATTCTCTATCAAAAGAAAGAATATACTAATTTTTTTTGATATTGAATTTGTTACATAGGTAGCTGTATATATAACTAGATAACTAGGCATGTTTGTTTATATATAATGCTTCTTTCTTTTATCAAGATTTATAAATTATTTTACTTTACCTCTATTGAATCACGCCAATAGTCATCCAATAAATGAAATTATTCAATTAAATAAAAAGAAAGAAAGGGTTCGCGGGCGAATATTGACTCTTTCCTCCTTCATTTGTAGGGTCAATTCATGACCCTTCAGAAGAAATCCATTTTTTCTTGGTTCATTCCGCCATCCTACCCAATGAATCTTTAGGATTTCTTTGTTTTCAAGAAAATCCTATGTAGTCACAGGTTCCATCGTTCCCATAGCTTCTCCATTAATGCTTAGGCCTGAACTCTGCAATGGAGCTCTCAACAAAATCTGTTATTTGTTTCCGAGTCAATCTCCTCAGTTTTTCTTAACCCGAAGCTCGATTAAATTATTCTCTATTTTCTATTTTTTATATTCTATATTTTTCTATCTTTGATATTTGATATCTTATTATTTCTTTATCTATTTCTATCTTATTAGATACATAATAGACTATATTATACATATTTATTAGATTATTTAGATTCTTATTTTAATTTAATTTCTTTTATGATATTGGAATTGTATATTTTGTATTTTTATTGTATATTGATGTTGATGCTTTCTAACACTGCCTTTTTTATGGGGTAATTCTTCATAAACCATACATATGGGAATCATATATCATTGAGATCTTTATTCTCTCTTTCTATCATCCTTCCATTTTTCCACATCCCTTTTTTTTTTCACAATTCATAATCATATTTCTTTTTTATGAAAAGAATTTCAGTTGCTACAACTATATGAT